GATTTTTTTTTATTATTTATATGAAAATTAATAAAAATGGTTAAAATTATAAAATAAATTAATAATTTTTCTTATTTATATATATATATATATTAAATATTTATATATATTTATATATTTATAATTTAATATTTTAACTAAACAAATTAATATTATTAATATTAATTTTTTATATTAATTTAATTTATAAAATTTTATATAGCCATTTAGGTTTTAAATTTAATATTATTAGGAAAAAAGAAAAGAAAATATTAAAAATTTAATAATTTATATTAATTATTTAATATAAAAAAAAAAAAAAAAAATTCTATGTTAAAAAATAATAATATAAATAAATTTTTATAGTTTATATAATTTATTATAAATTTATTTTACATATAAATTTTAGTATTAATTTTTAATTATTTTAATAATGATTAATTGTTTTTGTAGTAATTAATATTAAAAATTTAAGAAATTAAGATTTAGTAATATTAAAATTATTAACTAATTTTGTGCCAGCAGTTGCGGTTATACAAAGATTAAATTAAATTTTTTTAGTAATTAATTATTAATATAATTTATTAAATTAAAATTTGTTTTATTAAGTGAAATTTTAATTCAATAAAAATTTATAAATTAATTATGATATTAATAAATTTTATATAAAACTAGGATTAGATACCCTATTATAAAAATTTAACTTAAGGATACTAAAATAGTAAATAATTATTTATTGAAACTTAAATAATTTGGCGGTATTTTAGTTCATTTAGAGGAATCTGTTTATTAATTGATAATCCACGAATAAATTTACTTAATTTAATAGTTTATATATCGTTGTTAAAAAAAATATTTTTAAATAATAATAATATTTAAAAATTTTTATAAAAAATTAAATCAGATCAAGATGTAGTTTATAATTAAGAATATAATGGATTACAATAAATTTATTTATTAATGGAAATAAATTTGTAAAAGTTAATTGAAATTGGATTTAAATGTAATTTTATTTAATTTATTAAAATGATTAAAAATTAAAATATGTACATATTGCCCGTCGCTTTCATTTATAAGTTGGAATAAGTCGTAACAAAGTAGAGGTACTGGAAAGTGTTTCTAGAAAGAACAAATTGGAGCTTGAAAATAAAGTATTTCATTTACATTGAAAAGATATTATATATTAATAATTAATTTGAGGGGAAAAATTAAAAAATATATAAATAATAAAAAAAATTTTAATTATAATTAATATATATAATGGGGGTTATAGTATTTTTATAAAAAAAATTATAATATTTATAGTAAATTAGTATTGTAAAAGAATTTTGAAATATTTTAAAATGAATTTATTTAAAAGTAAATTTTATTTATTGTATCTTGTGTATCAGGGTTTATTAAAAATTTTTTATTTAATATAAATTTCTCGAATTTAAAAGAGATAATTAATTAAAAAAGTTATTGTAGAATAAATATTTTTCATAATTAATTTGAAATGAAATGTTAATCGTTTTTAAATATATCTAGTTTTTTTAGAAAAAAATTTAATTTTGAAATTAAATAAAAAATTTTTTATTTATAAATAAAGTTTTATTTAATTTTAATAATTTAAGGGATAAGCTTTAAATTAAATTTTTATAATTTTTAAATAAAAAAATTGAAAATTATATAATTTATATTGTTAATAAATTATAATTTTTTATAAATAATTTCATTTCAATAAAAATTTAATTTAATTTAATTTTTTATAAAAAATAATTTTATAATTAAGTAAATTTTAATATAATGATAAAATTAGTATATAAATATGATTTTAATATATGAATTTAGATATTAATTTATATTAATTATTTAAAAGGAATTCGGCAAAATTATATATTCACTTGTTTATCAAAAACATGTCTTTTTGTAAATAATTTAAAGTCTAATCTGCCCACTGAATTTATTTGAAGGGCTGCAGTATTTTGACTGTACAAAGGTAGCATAATCATTAGTCTCTTAATTGGTGACTTGTATGAAGGATTGGATGAAATATAAACTGTCTCTTAAATATTTATTGAATTTAATTTTTTAATTAAAAAGTTAAAATATTTTAAAAAGACGAGAAGACCCTATAGAGTTTTATAATTATTATATTTATATTTATTTATAAAATTATAAAATAAAAATTTAATAATTATTTTGTTGGGGTGATAAAAAAATTAAATAAACTTTTTTTTAATTTTAACATAAATAAATGATTAATTGATCCAATATTATTGATTATAAGATTAAATTACCTTAGGGATAACAGCGTAATTTTTTTTTTTAGTTCAAATAAGAAAAAGAGTTTGCGACCTCGATGTTGGATTAAGATAAAATTTAAATGCAAAAGTTTAAAATTTTTGATCTGTTCGATCATTAAAATCTTACATGATCTGAGTTCAAACCGGTGTAAGCCAGGTTGGTTTCTATCTTTTGAGAAATAAAATATTTTAGTACGAAAGGATTGAATATTTTAATTAAATTAAATTATTTGAATTTTATTAATAAGATTATATAAATTTAATATTATAAATGAAATTTAAATTAATTTTTTAATGTTAATTTATTATATATATATATATATATATATATACTATTTTGGCAGAAAACATGTAATGGTTTTAGAAATCAATAAATATATAAAATAAATTATATAGATAGTATATGTTTAATATAGATATAATTTTAATTTTTTTGGGTTTATTAATTTTAATTATTGGGGTTTTAATTGGAGTAGCTTTTTTGACTTTATTAGAACGTAAAGTTTTAGGTTATATTCAAATTCGTAAAGGCCCTAATAAAGTTGGATTTTTAGGAATTATTCAACCTTTTTCTGATGCTATTAAATTATTTACTAAGGAGCAAACATATCCAAATTTTTCTAATTATTTATCTTATTATTTTTCTCCAGTTGTTAGATTTATTTTATGTTTATTGATTTGAATATTAATTCCTTATATGTTTAATTTAATTAGTTTTAATTTAGGGATTTTATTTTTTCTTTGTTGTACTAGAATAGGGGTTTATACAGTTATAATTGCTGGGTGATCTTCTAATTCTAATTATGCTTTATTAGGTGGATTGCGAGCTGTTGCTCAGACTATTTCTTATGAAGTTAGATTAGCTTTAATTTTAATATCTAGAGTAATTTTATTAATGGATTTTAATTTATTAATATTTTTTTTATATCAAAAAATAATTTGATTTTTATTTATTATAATTCCTTTATCAATATGTTGAATTTCTTCTATATTAGCTGAGACTAATCGGACTCCTTTTGATTTTGCAGAAGGGGAAAGTGAATTAGTTTCAGGGTTTAATATTGAATATAGAAGAGGAGGATTTGCTTTAATTTTTTTATCTGAATATTCAATAATTTTATTTATAAGTTTTTTATATGTTGTTATTTATTTAGGTGGTTATAATATAAATTTAGTATTTTATTTAAAGTTAGTGTTTATTTCTTTTTTATTTATTTGAGTTCGAGGTACTTTACCTCGATATCGTTATGATAAATTAATATATATAGCTTGGAAGGGATATTTACCTATTTCTTTAAATTATTTAATTTTATTTTTAGGTTTAAAAATTTTTTTATTATAATTTAATTATTTTTAGTATAAATTAATAGAATATTTATTCTTTCTTAAGTTTTCAAAACAAATACTTTTACAAGCTCATTAATTAAAAAATTAATTAATTTTTATCAAAAATTATTTTATCTCAATATATATTAATTAATGGATTTATAATAAAATAAGAAAAGTATATTAATGTTAGTGTTTGACCAGTAATAATGTATGGTTCTTCAACTGGTCGTGCTCCAATTCATGTTAATAGAATTACTATTATAATGAAAGTTCAAAATATAATTTGGTTTAATGGGTAGAATTGAAGTCCTTGTATTTTTTTATTAAAAGTTATAGGTAAAATAATTAAAATTAGGATTGATATAACTAAGGCGATAACTCCTCCTAATTTATTAGGAATAGATCGAAGAATTGCATATGCAAAAAGAAAATATCATTCAGGTTGAATATGAACTGGAGTTATTAAAGGGTTTGCTGGAATAAAATTATCAGGGTCTCCAAGAAAATAAGGTCTAATTAAAGTTAATATAATTAATAATATAAATAAAATAATAAATCCAATTAAATCCTTATATGAAAAAAAAGGATGGAATGGAATTTTATCTAAATTTCTATTTAATCCTAATGGATTATTAGATCCTGTTTGATGGAGAAATAATAAATGAATTATAGTTATTATTAATAAAATAAATGGAAGTAAAAAATGAAATGTGTAAAATCGAGTTAAAGTAGCGTTATCTACTGCAAATCCTCCTCAAATTCAGTTTACTAAGGTAGTTCCTAAATAAGGAATTGCAGATAATAAATTAGTAATTACTGTTGCCCCTCAAAAAGATATTTGACCTCATGGGAGTACATATCCTATAAATGCAGTTCCCATTAAAATAAAAAGTAAAATAACACCAATATATCATGTATATTTTAGATTAAAAGATTCATAATAAATTCCTCGTCCAATATGTAAATAAATACAAATGAAAAAAAATGATGCTCCATTTGCATGTAAAGTTCGAATTAGTCATCCATAATTTACATTTCGGCAAATATAATTTACTCTATAAAAAGCTATTTCAATATTTGCTGTATAATATATGGTTAAAAATAATCCGGTCAGGATTTGAATAATTAAGCAAATTCCTAATAATGATCCAAAATTTCATCAAGATGATAAATTTGATGGGGATGGAAGGTCAATTAAGGATTCATTAATAATTTTTATAATAGGGTGAGTTTTTCGAATTGGTATAAATTTATTATTTATCATTAATTAATTAGAATATTTTAAATAGTTTATATTATTGAACGTAAAGGACCATAAAAGATATTAGTGATTTTAACTACAGCAATTAAAGTAATAAATAAATAAATAATTAATATCATTATTAATATTGATATTTGATTGTTATATAACTTATTTAAGTCGATTTTATTTTCATTATTAAAAAATAAATTTAAATTTAAAAAATTATTTATTTCTGAATTTTTATTAAAATTTATTCAATATAAATTATTTAAATTATAAATTTGAATTATTATTATTAAAATGATAAATATTATGATTATTAATTTTATATTTAATGATATTAAAAATATTTCATTTGAAGCTACTCTTGATACATAAATAAATAGTACTAATAATCCTCCTAAAAATGTTAAAAATAAAATATATGAAAATCAATAAGTATTAATTAGTATTCCTGTTATTAAACAAGTTAATAAAGTTTGAATTAAGATTATTAATCCTATTGATAGAGGATGATTTAAAAAATATATAAATAATGATCTTATAATTATTATTATTGATAATATTATTTTTGTTATTTCAAATCAAAGAATAGTTTAATAAAAATAATAATTTTGGAGATTATAGATAAAGAATTTCTTTTTTTTTGAAGTTTTTAAAGAATTTTATCATAATTTTGATTTACAAGACCAATGTTTTAATTTAAACTATAAAAACTAATGATAGTTATTTTTAATATATGAATAGTTTTTTTTATTATATTTTTTATTGGTAATTTAATTTTTGTTTCTAAAAATAAACATTTATTAATTGTTTTATTAAGATTAGAATTTATAGTATTAAGAATTTTTTTTTTTATGTTAATTTTTCTAAGTTTATATGATTATAATATATATATATTAATGATTTTTTTAGTTTTTTCTGTTTGTGAGGGATCATTAGGTTTATCTATTTTAGTTTCTATAATTCGAACTCATGGTAATGATTATTTTCAGAGATTTAATTTATTATAATTTTAAATTAATAATAAATTATATTAAAAAAAAAATTATTTAAATTTAATTGAAATGATAAAATTTTTAATAATAATAATTTTTATAATTCCTTTATGTTTTATAAAAAATATATTTTGAATGGTTCAAATAATATTATTTTTTATAATATTTATATTTATAAATTTGATAATTGGGGTTTATAATTTTAGAAATTTGAGATATATATATTCTTGTGATATAATTTCTTACGGTTTAATTTTATTAAGAATTTGAATTTGTATTTTAATAATTATAGCTAGAGAAAATTTATTTAAGGTTAATTTTTATTTTCAATTTTTTTTATTTAATGTTATTTTTTTATTAATTATATTATATTTAACTTTTAGAGTAATAAATATTTTTTTATTTTATTTATTTTTTGAAGGTAGATTAATTCCAACTTTATTATTAATTATTGGTTGAGGATACCAACCAGAGCGATTAGAGGCTGGTATATATTTATTATTTTATACTTTATTTGCTTCTCTTCCTTTATTAATAGGAATTTTTTATATTTTTTTAGAATATAATTGTATTATAATATATTTTTTAAAGTTTATAAATATAAATATTTTTTTATTATATATTGCAATAGTATTTGCTTTTTTAGTTAAAATACCTATATATTTTGTTCATTTATGATTACCTAAGGCTCATGTAGAAGCTCCTGTTTCTGGTTCAATAATTTTAGCGGGTATTATATTAAAATTAGGGGGTTATGGTTTATTACGGGTTATAATTTTTTTACAGCAAATTAATTTAAAATTTAATTATTGTTGAATTATTATTAGTTTAATTGGTGGTTTTTATATTAGTTTAAAGTGTTTTTGTCAAGTTGATATTAAATCTTTAATTGCTTATTCTTCTGTTGCCCATATAAGACTTGTAATTGGAGGTATTATGGTTATAAATTATTGAGGATTTATAGGTGCTTATTTATTAATGATTGGACATGGTTTATGTTCATCAGGTATATTTTGTTTAGTTAATATTAATTATGAACGATTTCATAGACGAAGATTATTTATTAATAAGGGTATAATGAATTTTATACCTTCTATAAGTTTATGATGATTTTTATTAATTTCATCTAATATAGCTGCCCCTCCCTCTTTAAATTTATTAGGGGAAATTAGTTTAATTAATAGATTATTGAGATGATCCTGATTAAGAATAATTATATTAATAATAATTTCTTTTTTTAGTGCTGGTTATAGATTATATTTATATTCTTATGTTCAACATGGTAATTATTATATAGGATTATATAGATTTTATTCTGGGGTATCTCGAGAATATTTATTATTATTATTACATTGATTACCTTTAAATATTATAATTATAAAGGTAGATTATAGAATAATTTGATTTTATTTAAATAATTTAATAAAAATATTGATTTGTGGTGTCAAAAATATGATAATTTCATTTTAAATTATTTATAAAAAAAATAATTCAGTATGTTTATATTTTTTTTTTATTTTATTTACTTTTAGAATAATAAGTTTTTTATTTATAATTTATTTTATTATAAATAATTTAATTTTATTTTTAGAGTGAGAAATTATTTCTTTTAATTCTATTAATATTATTATATCTATTTTATTAGATTGAATATCTTTATTATTTATGATATTTGTTTTATTAATTTCTTCAGTTGTTATTTATTATAGAAAAAGATATATAAGATCTGAGTTAAATTTATTACGATTTATTTTATTAGTATTATTATTTGTAATTTCTATATTATTATTAATTATTAGACCTAATATAATTAGAATTTTATTAGGTTGAGATGGATTGGGGTTAGTTTCTTATTGTTTAGTAATTTATTATCAAAATTTAAAATCTTATAATGCTGGTATATTAACTGCTTTATTAAATCGAATTGGGGATGTATTGATTTTAATAGTAATTTCTTGGATAATAAATTATGGTAGTTGAAATTATATTTTTTATTTAAATTTTATAAAAAATGATTATATTATAGAATTAATTGGGATTATAATTATTATAGCTGCAATAACTAAAAGAGCTCAAATTCCTTTTAGTTCATGATTACCTGCAGCTATAGCTGCGCCTACTCCTGTTTCTGCTCTAGTTCATTCTTCTACTTTAGTAACTGCAGGGGTTTATTTATTGATTCGATTTAATACTTTATTGGTAGATATATTTTTTTTTAAGATTTTATTATTAATGTCTATTTTGACAATATTTATAGCTGGGATTAGAGCTAATTATGAATTTGATTTAAAAAAAATTATTGCTTTATCTACTTTATCTCAATTAGGTTTGATAATAAGAATTTTAAGAATAGGATTTCCTGAATTAGCTTTTTTTCATTTACTTACTCATGCTATATTTAAAGCTTTATTATTTATGTGTGCTGGGGTTGTAATTCATATAATGAATGATATTCAAGATATTCGTTATATAGGTGGGATTAGATTTTATATTCCAATAACTTCTTTATGTTTAAATATTTCTAATTTATCTTTATGTGGGATTCCTTTTTTATCTGGATTTTATTCTAAGGATTTAATTTTAGAGATAGTAAGATTTAGAAATTTAAATATATTAGTTTTTTTTTTGTATTATATTTCTACAGGATTAACTATATTTTATACTATTCGTTTAATGATATATATATTAATTAATGATTATAATTTATTAAGTATCTATAATTTATATGATGAAGATTATGTTATATTAAAAAGTATATATACATTATTATTTATAAGAATTGTAAGAGGTAGAATGTTGAGATGAATAATTTTTTCTTATCCATTTATAATTTATTTACCTTGAAATTTAAAAATAATGGTTATTTATGTAAGAGTATTAGGAGGTATTTTAGGTTATTTAATTAGTAATATAAAAATTGATAGTTTAAATAAATTTTTATTAACTTATAATTTAAGTATATTTTTAAGATTAATATGATTTATACCAAATTTATCAACTTATGGGGTAACTTATTATTTTTTAAATTTTGGTCAAAATTTATTAAAAAATATTGATTTAGGTTGAAGAGAGATATATAGAGGTCAAGGAATGATTAATGTTTTAAAAAATTATTCTATTTATTATAATATATTTCAATTAAATTATTTTAAAATTTATTTATTTAGATTTATTTTATGATTAATAATTATTTTATTTATTTTAATAATTTTATATTTAAATAGCTTATAATTTAGAGTATAATATTGAAGATATTAGGGAGATTGGTAATAATCTTTAAATAATTTATTTATAAAAAAAATTTTTTTTATTTTTACAATGAAAATGTAATGTTTTAAATTAAACTATATAAATAAATGTTTTATAAAGAAGAAATATTAATGGAATTTAACCACTAAAGTTAAAGTTAGCAGCTTCATCTTAAAATTTTTATATTTCATATATAGATATATAAGATAATTTAATTGGAATAATAATTCAATTTTATCATTAACAGTGATATACCTCTTTTTGGTTTCAATTAACAAACATAATATAATAATCAATTATATAAATAAATATGTTATTTATTTTAAATAAGGAGAATTATTTATTCTCTATCTTTTAAGTCGAAATTAAATGCAAATTTTGCTTCTTATTTATATTGATTATTAATTATCTAAGATAAATTGATTATATATCAATATTATTTGAATGCAAATCAAAAGTTTTTAATAAACTATAATCCTTTTTTAATAAATTTAATAGGTTCAATTTAATATATTTTGGTTCCATTCATGGTAAAGTCCAATTAATAAAATTATAAAAAAAAAAATTCTAATTCTAGATCATGTTAAAAAGTTAACTATTTTAAATAGTAATATAATAGGTAAAATTAAAGCAATTTCCACATCAAAAATTAAAAAAATAATAGTAATTAAGAAAAAATGTAAAGAAAAAGGAATTCGAGTTTTAGATTTAGGATCAAATCCGCATTCAAAAGGTGAGCATTTTTCTCGATCTAGGGTAGATTTTTTAGATAAAATAATTGATAAAAATATTATTAAATTGGAAATAATTAAGAATAATAATGAAATATTTATTATTAAAATAATTATTTATATTAATTTAAAATTAAACTCTTTGATTGGAAATCAAATATACTAAATATATTATATAAATAATTAATTTCCTCATCAGTAAATAGAGATATAAAGGAATAATCAAACTACATCTACAAAATGTCAGTATCAAGCTGCTGCTTCAAATCCAAAATGATGATTTTTTGAAAAATGATTGAATATATGTCGAATTAGGCAAATTAATAAAAATATTGTTCCAATAATAACATGAAATCCATGAAATCCTGTTGCTATGAAAAAGGTAGATCCATAAATTCTATCTGCAATTCTAAAAGGTGCTTCGATATATTCATAGGCTTGGAGAATAGTAAAATAAATACCTAATATAATTGTAATAAATAATCTTTGAGTGGTTTGTGAGTAATTATTTTCTATTAAAGCATGATGAGCTCAGGTTACGGTTACCCCAGATCTAATTAAGATAATAGTATTAAGAAGGGGGATTTGAAAAGGATTGAATGGGATAATACTTAAAGGAGGTCATATAGATCCAATTTCAATATTGGGTGATAAACTTCTATGAAAAAAAGCTCAAAAAAATGAAATAAAAAAAAGAATTTCTGATACAATAAAAAGAATTATTCCTCATTGTAATCCTTTTGTAACTAAAATTGTATGTTTACCTTGATATGTACCTTCTCGGCATACATCTCGTCATCATTGATATATTGTTATAATAGTAATAATATATCCAAGAATTAAAAGATTTATATTAAAATTATGAAATCATTTAATTAATCCTGTTACTAAAGTTAATACTCCAATTGCTCCAGTTAAAGGTCAAGGACTATAATCTACTAAATGATATGGGTGATTAAAATTTATTTTCATTAGATATTATTAAGGATAATTTAATTTACTTCTCTAGAATATAATGTTCTTAAAATAGCAATTACGTATGATTGAATAATAGCTACAGCAGATTCTAAAATTAATAATAAAATTTGAATTATAATTAAAAATATAATTAGATATGATGGTAAAGTAGATCCAGTTCTTCTTAATAATGTTATAAGTAAATGTCCTGCAATTATATTTGCTGTTAATCGTACTGCTAATGTTCTAGGTCGAATAATATTACTAATTGTTTCAATTAATACTATAAAAGGTATTAAAATTGATGGAGTTCCTTGAGGGATTATATGAATAAATATATGTTGATAATTATTGATTCATCCATATATTATAAATCTTAATCATAAAGGTAAAGAAATAGATAGTGATAAAGTTAAATGACTTGTTCTAGTAAAAATATAAGGAAATAAACCTAAAAAATTATTAAATATTACAAATGAAAATAAAGAGATGAAAATTAGAGTAGATCCATTAAAGTAATTATTTTTTAATAAAGTTTTAAATTCTATATGAAGTTTATTTAAAATAAAATTTCATAAAAAAAAATGACGATTAGGAATTAATCAAAATGAGTAAGGTAAAAAAAAAATTCCTAAGATAGTTCTTAATCAATTAATTGATAAATTAAATAAATTAGTAGAGGGATCAAAAATTGAAAATAAATTACTTATCATTTTCAATTTAAATTATATTTAGATATTTTTATATTATTTTTATTATTTAATATTTTATTATTAAAATTTAAAATATAATAATTTATTATATTAAAAATTAAAAAAATAATAATAAAAAATAAAAAAGATATTAATCAATTAATTGGTATTATTTGTGGGATAAAAGAATATTATATTTATTTATTATAATAATTTAAATTTGACATATTTATGTTATAATTTAACTAATTCTTTAAATAAACAATTAATCATTAGAAGTAATTGCTAATTTACTATAAAATGGTTTAAGAGACCAGTACTTGCTTTCAGTCATCTAATGAAGAAGAATAATTATTAATTCAATTAATAAAGTTTATTATTGAAATTCTTTCAATTACAATAGGTATGAAACTATGATTTGCTCCACAAATTTCAGAACATTGACCATAAAAAATTCCAGGACGATTAATAAAAAAATTAGTTTGGTTTAATCGTCCAGGATTAGCATCTACTTTTACTCCTAATGATGGGATAGTTCAAGAATGAATTACATCAGTTGCAGTTACTATAATTCGAATTTGGTTATTAAAAGGTAAAATAATACGATTATCTACATCTAATAAACGAAAATTATTTGAAGATATTTCATTTATTGGGATTATATATGAATCAAATTCAATATTATTAAAATCTGAGTATTCATATCTTCAATATCATTGATGACCAATAGATTTTAAAGTAATTAATGGTTTATTTAGATCATCTAATAAATATAATAACCGTAAAGAAGGTAAAGCAATAAAAATTAAAGTGATAGCTGGTAGAATAGTTCAAATTAATTCAATTATTTGACCTTCTAATAAAAATCGATTAATATATTTATTGAAAAATAAATTTATTATTAAGTATCCTACTAAAATAGTAATTATAATTAAAATAATTAATGTGTGGTCATGAAAAAAAATAATTTGTTCTATTAGGGGAGAAGCTCCATTTTGTAAATTTAAATTAGATCATGTAGCCATTTCTAAAAAAAGGATAAACCTTTATAAATGGGGTTTAAATCCATTACATATAATCTGCCATATTAGAAGTTTTTAAAAATTGGAAGTTCATTATAAGAATGTTCTGCAGGAGGTAGATTTTGATATCATTCAATGGAAGATGCTATATTTAAAGTAAATAATGTTATTCGATAAAAAATTATTGATTCTCATATAATAATTAAAATTAACATTACTGATAGTAAAGAAATATATGATCCTATAGAAGAAATTACATTTCATGAAATATATGAATCTGGATAATCAGAATATCGTCGAGGTATACCAGCTAAACCTAGGAAATGTTGGGGGAAGAAGGTTAAGTTTACTCCTAAAAATATAGTGAAAAATTGAATTTTTAATAGAAAAGGGTTTAAACATAATCCTGTAAATAAAGGATATCAATGAACAAATCCTCTTATAATAGCAAATACAGCTCCTATAGATAGAACATAATGGAAATGGGCTACAACATAATATGTATCATGTAATGTAATATCAATTGATGAGTTTGCTAAAATAACTCCAGTTAATCCCCCTACAGTAAATAAAAATACAAATCCTAATCTTCATAATATAGAAGGACTATAATTGATTTGAGTTCCATGAAGAGTAGCCAATCATCTAAAAATTTTAATACCTGTTGGTACGGCAATAATTATTGTTGCTGAAGTAAAATAAGCTCGAGTATCAATATCTATTCCTACAGTAAATATATGATGAGCTCATACAATAAATCCTAATAATCCAATTGTTATTATAGCATAAATTATCCCTAAACATCCAAATGTTTCTTTTTTTCCACTTTCTTGAGAAATAATATGTGAAATTATTCCAAATCCAGGTAAAATTAAAATATATACTTCAGGATGTCCAAAAAATCAAAATAAATGTTGATAAAGAATAGGATCTCCTCCTCCAGCTGGGTCGAAAAAAGATGTATTTAAATTACGATCTGTTAATAATATAGTAATAGCTCCAGCTAAAACAGGTAATGATAGTAATAAAAGGAAAGCTGTAATACCTACAGCTCATACAAATAAAGGTATTTGATCAAAAGATAAGTTATTTAATCGTATATTGATAATTGTTGTAATAAAATTGATAGCCCCTAAAATTGATGAGATTCCAGCTAAATGTAAGGAAAAAATTGCTAAATCTACTGAACTTCCTCCATGAGCAATATTTGAAGAGAGGGGGGGATAAACTGTTCATCCAGTTCCAGCTCCATTTTCTACAATTCTTCTTGAAATTAAAAGTATTAAAGATGGAGGTAGTAATCAAAATCTTATATTATTTATTCGTGGGAAAGCTATATCAGGAGCTCCTAATATTAAAGGTACAAGTCAATTTCCAAATCCTCCAATTATAATAGGCATAACTATAAAAAAAATTATAATAAAAGCATGAGCTGTTACAATAGTATTATAAATTTGATCATCTCCAATTAAAGATCCGGGGGTACCTAATTCTGCTCGAATTAATAATCTTAATGAAGTTCCTACTATTCCTGCTCAAATTCCAAAAATAAAATATAAAGTTCCAATATCTTTATGATTTGTTGAATAAAGTCATTTTCGCAATAATAAAATAATAAAATGGCTGAGAATTAAGCGATAAATTGTAAATTTATTAACGAGAAATAATCTATCTCTTTTATTACTTAGTTTTATAGTCAATGATGATATGAAATTGCAAATTTCAAGGAGTATATAATACTAAGGCTTAAAGAGATTTTCTTTATAAATAATTTTGAAGATTATTAGTTTAATTTAACTTAAAACCTTATAAATATTATAAATATAAAAAAGTTCTAAGAATTATTCCTGAAATTGAAATAAAAGATAAAAAATTTATTAAAAATATTAAATTATTTTTAATAAAAATTTTTAATCATTTTATTTTTAAATAATTAAATATTAATGAAGAATATAAAATTCGAATATAAAAGAAAATAATAATTAAACTTATTATAATAAAAATAAATGTAATTAAATAATATTGATTTATTATTAAAAAATTAATAATAATTCATTTAGGGATAAAACCAATAAAAGGGGGGAGACCTCCTAAAGATAAAAAGTTAATTAATAAATTTATTTTAATTATAAATTTTATATTATTAATAAATAATTGATTAATAAAATATATATTTAATATATAAAAAAAGAAACATATGATTCTAATTAAAAATGAATATATTAAGAAATAAAATAATCATAAATTTTCTCTAATTATAATTGAAAAAATTATTCATCCTATATTATTAATTGATGAAAAAGCTATTAATTTTCGTAAAGAAGTTTGATTTAATCCTCTAATTGCTCCAATTAAAACATTAATAATAATTACAATAAATAAAAAGTTTTTATTAAATTTATATGACAATAAAATTATGGGGGTAATTTTTTGTCAACTTATTAAAATAAAATTATTAAATCATGTTATTCCTTCAACAATATTAGGAAATCAAAAATGAAAAGGAGCAGCACCTATTTTTATTAATAAAGAAGAATTAATTATAATTAAAATAAAATTATTTAATTCATAATTTTTTATTATAATTAATTTTAATAAAATAATAAATAAAAAATTAATAGATGCGATAGATTGAGTAAGAAAATATTTCAAGGATGCTTCTGATATTAATAAATTGTTTGAATTAGAAATTAATGGAATAAATCTTAATAAATTAATTTCTAATCCAATTCAACATCCAAATCAAGTATTAGAAGAAATAGAAATTATTGTTCTGAAAATTAAAATAAATATAAAAAATATTTTATTGGAATTTATTGTAAAATAAATTTAAAATAAATTATTATTTAAAAGAATTTTAAATTCTTTATTATTTAATTATATTTTAGTGTATGATGCACAATAGTTTTTGATACTATTAGATATAGTTTAATTCTATAAAATATAATAAAGGTAGAATTCTACTTAATTTATTCTATCAGAATAATCCTTTAATCAGGCACTTTATTTTTAAAAAAAAGGTATTTCCTTTATATTTGAGGTATGAGCCCAAAAGCTTAATTTAGCTTATCTTTAA